CCCTACCACGAACTTTGTACCGCGCGCATTACTTAGAACAACTAGGAAAGTAAGATAAGATAAGCAAGAATAAATAAATATTCGTCGGAATAGCGGAATACTAAATTAAGAAATGCAAAAATGAAGAAAAGGGAACCTAATCTCACCTCCTTCTGTACCATAAAGAAAAGAACCAGAGATTTTTACCCTTCTCTAAAAAGAAAAAGAAGTGTCTCTATTTAGAGATTTATCTACTTAGATGAATAAATCATACTCTATCTATATTATTAACGAATATGTATTCCAACCTATCTCGAGGTATTTGTATCAATACCTATTCGGTAGATCCTTTTTTTTTCTGTGCCAGGAACCAGATTTGAACTGGTGACACGAGGATTTTCAGTCCTCTGCTCTACCAACTGAGCTATCCTGACCTTTTCTTGTGCATCATCCTAGTAGAGTATTTGTATCTATGTCAATTAAAGGGACTAAAAAATCAATAAAGTATTCCAAATTCCAAATTTGGAAATGGGGGGGGGGGTAGTCCTATGCATTGTGCATGGCTTACTTAATAATACTTAAAAATAGAGTTAATAATCGAAGTTCCTTGCCTATACTATAATAAAAAAGAAATCTATTCAATGAATAGCATAAGATCCATTGAGTTCTCTTCGCACTCCTTTGTGAAAGAGTAGAATGAGAAAGTTAATGAATCTTAAACCGATTGATAAAAAGAAAAAAAGAGGATAAATACTATAGTATAGTTAGAGTTAGGGAATAAAAGAGGGTTTGGGGATAGAGGGACTTGAACCCTCACGACTTATAAAGTCGACGGATTTTCCTTTTACTAGAAATTTCATTGTTGTCAGTATTGACATGTAGAATGGGACTCTCTCTTTATCCTCGTCCGATTAATCCACTTTTTAAAAGATCTCGAAAACTATGAATTGAAGGATTTGATTACTCAATATTCGATTGGAATGGATTCACAATAATTCTAAAAAAATTCTGAATTTTCTATTTCATAATCATTCCTAATTTCATTCTAAAAAAGAATAAAGAACCTATATTATGATATGGGTTCTGTGATTAATCGTTTGCTATGTCAGTATCCATATGTGTGTATTAGATGTATAAACCCCTTACTTTCTCTAATTTAGAGGGAGTTCCACTACCAACACAACGTAATCAACTCGATTCGTTAGAACAGCTTCCATTGAGTCTCTGCACCTATCCTTTTCCTTTGGATTCTAGTTCGAGAACCACTTGTTTTCTCAAAACACGGATTTGGCTCAGGATTGCCCTTTTTTAATTCCAGGGTTTCTCTGAATTTGGAAGTTACCACTTAGCAGGTTTCCATACCAAGGCTCAATACAATCAAGTCCGTAGCGTCTACCGATTTCGCCATATCCCCATTTTCCTTTTCTTTGATTGAGACCTAGATTCCTTGTGTAATTTCATCCATCTCTTAGTTTTTTTTTTGGAATCGTTGAATTCATTACTCGACGTAGTCTAGCAGTTCGTCTCTATTTGAGAGACCCTGCTTGTTGCAATTCAGAATTGAATTGATTCTATCGTTGATGTATTTGCAATTCAATCCGAATCAATATATCCCAAAGTTTTTCTCTCCCCCACCCTTCTTTTTTAGAGTATTCAAAATCATACTCTAACGCTTGATATTCATTTTTTTTTCTAATCAGAATTAGCAATTTAATTTGCTATGATTCTATGTTCTCCTTAGTGAAATATTAATCATTAAATTATTAAGAAATAACAAAAAAAAACAAAATATCTCAAAAAATGTCTATAATGATCGAATGAAAATGCCAAGAAATTCGCATTTTCTCTTTATTATATCTTTCATATATATTATTCTTTTCTATGTATTAGATTACTTGTCCGAGCCATATCAAATTGAAAATATCTGAAATCAAATTCAATATAGAAATTGGAATAGATTTTATTCTATTAGAAAAATCAATTTGCGAATTAGAGAAATAAAAAGAAAGTTCAATAAATTCTATAATCCTATTTAAGGATATCCTCTAGTTAAGCATATCAAGCTAACTTGATTTTTATGAAGTTCTAGTATTTTTTTCTAAGTAGAACTTCAAATTTCGAACTAGTTAATAGCTAAGATTAATAATTAAGATCTGACATTTTACAGATTTCCTATACTATACATATTTCTATTTGTTACACTATTTCTGTTATGTAAGCCCACTTAGCTCAGAGGTTAGAGCATCGCATTTGTAATGCGAGGGTCATCGGTTCAAATCCGATAGTCGGCTTTTTTCTATATCGATGTTCCATGAACAAGAATCTCTCTTTTTCTCCGAATTAAATGGAGAATCCAGGATCTATTCTGTGGTTCTACCTTACAATTTTGCTAGATACAAAACAATAAAATAAATAATATATATACAAAAAATCCAGATGTTGATGAAATTCCATTTTTTGTGGTACTTTAGTAGATTTTACTCTGTTTATCCTTTAGTTTAATTCAGTTTTAATTTCGCTGTATTCTTTAATGTAAATACAATGAAATTCATTGTGTAAAATGAAATTTCAATAAAATCAAAAAGGAGTCTTCATGTCCCGTTATCGAGGACCTCGTTTTAAAAAAATACGCCGTCTGGGAGCTTTACCAGGACTCACTAGAAAAACACCTAAATCCGGAAGTAATCTGAAAAAGAAATTCCATTCTGGGAAAAAAGAGCAATATCGTATTCGTCTTCAAGAAAAACAGAAATTGCGTTTTCATTATGGTCTGACAGAACGACAATTACTTAGATATGTACATATCGCTGGAAAAGCAAAAAGGTCAACAGGTCAGGTTTTACTACAATTACTTGAAATGCGTTTGGATAATATCCTTTTTCGATTGGGTATGGCTTCAACCATTCCTGAGGCCCGGCAATTAGTTAACCATAGACATATTTTAGTTAATCGTCGTATAGTCGATATACCAAGTTTTCGTTGCAAACCCCGAGATATTATTACTACGAAGGATAACCAAAGATCAAAATGTCTGGTTCAAAATTCTATTGCTTCATCCGACCCGGGGAAATTGCCAAAGCATTTGACGATTGACACATTGCAATATAAAGGACTAGTTAAAAAAATCCTAGATAGGAAGTGGGTCGGTCTCAAAATAAATGAGTTGTTAGTTGTAGAATATTACTCTCGTAAGACTTGAACTTAATGAAAAAAGGAAAGGTTCATAGAATTTTCTTCCTCTTCCCCTTTCCCCGAACTAAATCGACCTAAGGCCCTTAATTGGTATTTTCCATTCAACTAGCAGAAATGGATTAACCCTAGGATCCTTTTTTTTTTTTGTTCTTTCCTCTATGTGTATTTTACATACCACAGTAATTTACTATAGAGAATTTCTATTAAATAAAGGTATTATTGCTGGAATAAACTGTTATTTGATTTGATACATTGTGATCGTTAACGTTGATGAATTAAGAGAAACGGAAAGAGAGGGATTCGAACCCTCGGTAAACAAAAGTCTACATAGCAGTTCCAATGCTACGCCTTGAACCGCTCGGCCATCTCTCCTACATAATCTTATTATGGAAAATAAACTGAGTGAATAGCGAGTTTTCCTATTCCTGCAGTACAGGTACAACCACAACCGCTCGGGGGTTCCTTGGTTCTATTGGAAAAATTCCTTTTCATCTAAGTGGAAGGATCCAGGATTTTTTTACTAGGAATTCCGCTCCCTCGAAAAGTTTTAGTTTGGGTTTTCCCCAAACCAAAGAAAAAGAGAATGGAAGAATTCTTCTTATTCCATAATAAAATAAAGGAACCCTAAAATTCTGTTTGCATAAGGTACGCTACGCCATACAATCGGAATCTAAAAAAGGGTATGAGACAATTAATGACTTTGAAAACGCGAAATAGCTGATGAGAGAAGTTATTGTTGAGAAATAGAAAAGTGGAATGAAATCCAATCTTAGTCAAATATTTCATATCTCTTCTTGTCCAAACAGAAGGAAAAGGACACAATTTGAGCTGAGCGGAAAATCCATACCTCTCTTATCCATTTATAGCATATATATGGATCGATCGATTTATAAGAATCGAATGTGTTTGTTTTTATGGTATTTTGTGAAGGAATGAAAACAATTCTATATAGAATGGGTTGGGAATTATGCCTAGATCCCGTATAAATGGAAATTTCATTGATAAGACCTCCTCAATTGTAGCCAATATTTTATTGCGAATAATTCCGACAACCTCAGGGGAAAAAAGGGCATTTACTTATTATAGAGATGGTGCGATTTGACTCTTTTTTTTTTTTTTTAGCCCTACCTACACCTCAGTCTTACGAGAAAGAGAGGGGGTTCGCATAGAGAGAACAAAATTAGTAAAGGAAACCCACGCTTGGAGAAGGTGAGGTGAACTAACAATTCCTTCTGTCGTGTATCCTCGATTGATGCGGCCTCAGATGCTTCAATTGTAGATTTGAGTATTGAGCGAAAGGTTACACCTACAGGATAGGTTCTGTATTACAGGCCAATCCTACTCTACTAGTACCAATAGGCAGCATAGGGGAGAAAAGCACTACACCTAGAAATAGGAATCAACAAGAGAAAAACTTTGTTAGAAATTAGCCCTTTCCTGATCGGTATCAGGGCTGGGAAGAATGGTTGGGATAACAAACAACCATCAGGTTTGTACTTTGGATACCCCTATAACCATCAAAGATCGTTGAAGTGGCTAATTCCTCTAAATAGGAGGCGTTGAGAACAAAGAAATTCTTGGAGCTATCGTTTTCCTCTAGCATTAATAGAATTCATTGGTGTTAAGAAAAACCTCTTGCGGGAAGGTTGGCTAGAGATTTCTTGGAAAAATACCAGCCCCTTTCGGTCCATAATGAGATGGGACTAATTCTATTTTTATTCTATAGATTATTTCGCTTAGTACTATGTACAGAAGGGAGGAGCCGTATGAGATGAAAACCTCATGTACGGTTTTGGAACGGAGATTTTTTGAATAGAATGAACGACCGT